TAGTGGGAGTAGGGTAAATAGACCTTTTATTAGTTAAAGCCGGATTACAGGTAAAAAAGCATTCTATGAAAAATATGTTGCATGTTGTACTGACATGAGGGTAAAATTTTATTTTTACATCCTATAAGAATGGTATCTGGTAGCGTGAATTTTTACATTTTTGCACTCAAATCTTCTTGTTTTTGGGGTTTGGCAAGATATTTTGGTGCGGTGCACGGGTAAATATTCCTGTGTATTATATCTGTAATTTTTACGGGGGGTAAGGGGGGTTTGTTAAAAGATACCTATTGGTTTAAAACACGTGTATACGTGTGTACGTGTGTACGTGTGTACGTGTGTACGTGTGTACGTGTGTACGTGTGTACACGTGTGTACGTGTATACGTGTGTATACGTGTGTATACGTGTATACGTGTATACGTGTGTATACGTGTATACGTGTATACGTGTATACGTGTATACGTGTGTATACGTGTGTATACGTGTATACGTGTGTATACGTGTGTATACGTGTGTATACGTGTATACGTGTGTATACGTGTGTACGTGTGTATACGTGTGTATACGTGTGTATACGTGTGTATACGTGTGTGAGTCGTTGAATTTATTCTATGTCCTTCTAGCATTAAAAGAATGTCTTACGGGATTTTTATTATGCGGGCCAAGGGTACTGACTAATAAGTCCAGCTACAATATAATTGGACGCGTTCATGCCTTGACGGCTATGCTGAGTCATAGCATCCCCAAAATTAAAAAGATACCAAATGCATTGAATTAGAGACATTGCTGGTTTCTTTCCAGTAGACCCGTCATCCATCGAGATGTCTTATTTAAGAGGAACGAATGAGCGAATTTATTTTTATGGCCCTGAAGAAAGAACCAGATGTCTGATAAAGTTTCACTCTAGCTACCCCCACGTATTATGGGCCCGGAGCGAGGAGGGGGACACCTGTCTAGCGGGTTGATGATTTCACGGAGGATGCTAGTTAATCTACTTCCGAGGGATGGGGATAGTCGTATGGACAAGGATTAATTTAACTTTATGGACTAATGTATATATCACGCATATGTATGTCTTATGTAAAGTTAACCGTAGTTATGGGATTGTAATAGTCGTGTTGGTATGCAGTTCTTTGGAATAAGAGGTGTAATGTATTATGTACGTCTTAGTTAAATGTGCATGCTTATATGCATGGGGCTAGGGATTTAATGTTGATTATACATGTAATGGTCTATGTACTATTATACATTATATGTACTCTTGCATATATTAATGGGGTAAGGCATTAATGCACGACGTACATAGGCTACATTCTATAAATGTAGTATGCGTTCAAGAAATAGTTTAATTAGAATATCAGTTTTGGGTACTGATGGTGTGGCTGTTTGCTTCTTTCTTGAGTGAGTGATGTCTTAGGGAGAATAGTACTCCATTTTTGGCTTACAAGACCAATGTAATTTTTATACTACTAAGGCTCTTCATTTGAGTAATTTGTTTTCTATGAAGCTTGTTGTTGGTATAAGAATTAGAATAATGCAAAAGTAGGAGATTGATGCTAGTTGTCCAATTGTAATGAAGGGGTGTTCAACGGGTTGACCTCCAATTCAAGTTAAGATAATTAAGTTTGCTACTAGAACTCATAATAAGCATTGGCTGAGGGGGCGGAATGTTATACTACGTTGTTTGGATATGTGTATTATAGGGAATAATATTAGGATTAAGATTGAAAATACTAGTGCTAGAACCCCTCCTAATTTGTTAGGGATAGAGCGTAGGATTGCGTATGCGAATAGGAAATATCATTCTGGTTTAATATGAGGCGGTGTGTTAAGTGGGTTGGCAGGGGTGTAGTTGTCTGGGTCCCCTAAGAGATCTGGAGAGAATAAAGTTAGTGTTATTAGAGTTAATAGTATGAATAAGAGCCCTAGAATATCTTTAATTGTATAGTAAGGGTGGAATGGGATTTTGTCTGAATCTGAGTTTAATCCTGAGGGGTTGTTGGATCCAGTTTCATGTAAAAATAGTAAGTGAATTATAATTATTGCTGTAATAATAAAAGGTAATACGAAGTGAAAGGCGAAGAATCGCGTTAGGGTTGCTTTATCTACTGAAAAGCCTCCTCAAATTCATTCGACGAGAGTGGGGCCGATGTAGGGGATAGCAGAGAGTAAATTGGTAATGACTGTTGCTCCTCAGAAGGATATTTGTCCTCAAGGAAGTACATATCCTATGAAAGCAGTGGCTATGACAGCAAACAATAGGATTACTCCGATGTTTCAGGTTTCTATAAAGGTGTAAGATCCGTAGTAGATTCCTCGACCAATGTGGAAGTAAAGAAAGATGAAAAATATTGATGCGCCGTTGGCATGTGTATATCGAATTAGTCAACCATAATTTACGTCTCGGCAGATATGTGTAATAGAAGAGAAGGCTGTGGTTGTATCTGCAGTGTAATGTATTGCTAGAAATAACCCAGTGATGATTTGAAGTATTAAACATACACCCAATAAAGAGCCAAAATTTCATCATGCTGAGATATTAGATGGAGCGGGTAGATCAATGAAAGAGTGATTAATAATTTTAATTAGAGGGTGGGATTTTCGTAGGTTGGTCATTAATAAGTTCTTATAGTTGAATTACAACGATGGTTTTTCATATCATTAGTCATGGTTAAATTCCATGTGGGAATTATGATTTTAAATATTGTTTATATTTTTAGTATTATTTTTGTTATTGGTTTTATTAGTTTTTCAGTAAAACCCTCTCCCATTTATGGAGGGTTAGCGTTGGTTGTAAGTGGTGGTGTAGGGTGTGGTATTGTTTTGAGTTGTGGTGGGTCATTTTTAGGCTTAGTAGTATTTTTAGTTTATTTAGGAGGGATGATGGTTGTGTTTGCTTATACTACTGCTATAGCTATAGAACAGTATCCTGAAACATGAGGTTCTAATGTTATTATTTGGTCCTCTTTGTTTTTAGGTTTTTTATCTGAATTAGTTATGTTGTATTTATGAGTGAAATATGAGCATGTTGAGATTTTAATTGACTGTTATGCTATAGGTGAGTGAGTAATTTATGATGTTGAAGGGGATAATGTAGGGTTTTTTAGTGAAGATCCTGCTGGAGTAGCTGCTATTTATAGTTATAATTATTGATTAATGTTTGTAGCGGGGTGATCTTTATTTACTTGTATTTTTGTTGTTCTTGAGATTACTCGTGCAAATTAAATTGTAAGGATAATTGCTAGTATTATGGTAATAAAGAAGGATAGGAAGTAAAATTTTAATATTCCTATTTGGGTTGAAGTTAGTATAGATGCTTTTATTTGTGTGGTAGAGATATGTTTGGGAGTGATTTTTTCTAATCAGATTGAATCTACTGTTGAGAATGCTATATTTTGTCCTGTAAATAAGTTAGCGTATGGGAAGGCTCGGTGTGAAAGTGTAGGGAAATAACCTAATATGTTAGAGAAGTTGGAGGATTTGGATGAGTAATTAATTTTTAGGTTTTTGGTTATGAGGTTTAGTTCTATCGCGATAGTAAAGCCTAGGATTGTTAGAAATAATGCTATAATTTTTATGTCTTGAGGTATTGTTATTTGGGGAATATTTGTAATAGGAATATTGTAAGTCATGATGAAACCGGCTGTGATACTACCAATCGCTAGTCGTTTGATTGGGTTAATTATTGAGGAGTCTTTTTCGTTTATGTTATATGTAAAATTGAATCGAGGGTTGTTGAGAAGAACGAAGAAGATAATTCGTGTGCTGTAAACAGCAGTAAGTAGTGTAGCAATTAAGGTGGTGGTTAGGGCTCAGGCGTTTGTATACGACGTTATTGCGGATTCGATGATTAGATCTTTTGAGTAAAATCCTGTAAGGAAGGGGGTCCCTGTAAGGGCTAGGCTTCCAATTATAAGAGAGGAAGATGTAATAGGTATGGTTTTGTATAAGCCCCCTATTTTTCGAATGTCTTGTTCATCATTTAGATTGTGGATGATTGACCCGGAGCATAGAAAAAGTATTGCTTTAAAGAATGCGTGGGTGCAGATATGTAGGAATGCTAAATATGGTTGATTAATACCAATTGTTACTATTATTAAGCCTAATTGACTTGAAGTGGAAAATGCTACGATTTTCTTGATGTCGTTTTGGGTGATAGCACAGATAGCTGTGAATAATGTGGTGATTGCTCCTATGCATAAGCATGCTGTTAGTATGATTTTATTGTTTTGGGTAAGGGGGTAAAATCGAATTAGTAGGAAGATCCCTGCAACTACTATTGTGCTTGAATGGAGTAGGGCTGATACTGGGGTGGGACCTTCTATAGCTGAAGGTAGTCAGGGGTGAAGGCCAAATTGAGCTGATTTTCCAGTTGCGGCTATTAGTAGGCCTAGTATGGGAATAAAGTAGTTTTCGTTGTGAGTTATAAAAATTTGTTGTAGTTCTCATGAGTTAGATTTAATGATGAATCATGCTATAAATATGATGAATCCAATATCTCCGATTCGGTTATATAGGATTGCTTGTATTGCTGCTGTATTAGCTTCTGATCGTCCGTACCATCATCCGATTAACATGAAAGATATAATCCCTACTCCTTCCCAACCAATGAAAAGTTGAAACAGATTGTTTGCTGTTACTAGAATTATTATAGTGATTAGGAATAATAGCAAATATTTGAAGAATTTGTCTATGTGTGGGTCGGAGTGTATATATCACAGGGAAAACTCCATAATAGACCACGTGACAAATAGGGCCACTGATATAAAGAGGATTGAAAAATAGTCTAATTTAATATTGAAACTTAGGTTTATAGTTTGAATTGTCAATCAATTTCAGTTTGAGGTCACAGCTTCCTGATTATTGTAAAATATTATAGTTGTTGGAATTAAACTGAGAAAGAAGCACAGTGAGATAATGGTTTTGATGTAGTGTGGGTAAGATAATTTTTTGTGTAGGTTTGTTATAGGTGTAAGGATGGGAAGTGTAAGTAGTATTAGATTTAAAGTAAACATAGAGGTAAATAGGTTTATTACTTTTATTTGGAGTTGCACCAATTTATTGGTTCCTAAGACCAATGGAATACTTCTATCCTATAAAAGTTAAGAAAGCCATAATATTAGTTATGGGGGTGTGGAATTAGCAGTTCCAGCATTCTTTCTTCAAGGGGTAAATAAGAAGTTTCTATTCTTCTGATGTTAGACTCACAATCTAATGTTTTAGTTAAACTATATTTACAATATAGGGTGCCTAAGATAATCTTAGGATTTAGGGTTAGTAGGAGTAAAGGGGCAATGTGGAGTGTTATTAGAATATTTTCTCGTGTAAAAGTTGATGGTAGGTTGTGGATATGATAGGGGAGTTTGCCTCGTTGTGTTGAGGTTAATATAAATAGAGTATATAGGGCGGTAATTAGGATGTTGAGTCCTGTTAAGATAATTGTAAGGTGTGATCATGAGAAAGTTGATATAATAATTAACAATTCTCCGATTAAGTTAATAGTAGGGGGGAGTGCTAAATTAGTTAGACTTGCAGTAATTCATCATAGACCTATCAGTGGAAATAGCATTTGTAGGCCTCGAGCTAATAGTAGTGTTCGGCTATGTACTCGTTCATAATTGGAATTGGCTAGGCAAAATAATAATGAGGAAGTTAAGCCGTGGGCAATTATAAGTGCTGTAGCTCCTATGAAGCTTCATGGGGTTTGGATTAAAATAGCGATGATTACTAATGCTATATGGCTTACAGATGAATAGGCAATGAGAGACTTTAGGTCTGTTTGGCGTAAGCAGATGGAACTGGTTATAATTATGCCTCATAGAGAAAGTAGAATAAAAGGATAAGCTATATAGTTTGATAAGGGCTCTAATAACTGTGAAATTCGTATTATACCGTAGCCTCCTAGTTTTAGTAGGATGGCTGCGAGTACTATTGAACCTGCAATAGGGGCTTCTACGTGTGCTTTAGGTAGTCATAGGTGGAGACCATAAAGGGGTAGTTTAATTATAAATGCTATAATACAGGCTAGTCACATTAAATTATTAGATCAGTTTTGGCAGGTGTATTGATTGTAGTAGTTAAATAGTAGAATGTTTAATGATCCTAGTTGGTTTTGTATATAGATTAGTGAAATTAATAATGGAAGAGAGCCAATTAGTGTATAAAAAAGGAAATATAGTCCTGCTTTTATTCGTTCGGTCTGATTGCCTCAGCGTGTAATAATAATTAGAGTTGGAATTAGTGTGGTTTCGAATAAGATATAAAATATAATTATTTCTGTTGCCGAGAATGTAAGGATGAGAAATATTTGGAGTGAAACTAGTAAGGAGATGTATAGTTTTTTTCGGATCTTTGTTTCATTTTTTAGGTGATGTTGACTTGCAATAATTATTAAGGGAAGGAGTCATGTTGTTAGAGCTAGTAATGGGGATGATAGAGAGTCGCAGAATGAAATTAAGGAGTGGTTTGTATTGGGTGTGTCGGGCTTGTTTAGATATGTTAGGCTGATTAATGCAATTAATATACTGTAGGATGTAGAGTTAATTCATAGTATTGAGGGTTTAGATAGTCAGATGGTAGGGATGAGTATGGCTGTTGGGATAATGATTTTTAGCATTGTAATAGATTTAAGTTTTGTACATAATCAATTCCGTATGTGTTTGAGATTATTACTAGTAATGCTAGGCCTACAGCTGCTTCACAGGCGGCAAATACAAGTAATATGATAGGGGTGGAGAAGGATAAAGTGTATTGGGTGTTTAGTATGGTGATGGTTCCTAAGATGAATAGTGATAATATTATTCCTTCTAGGCATAGTAGTGAGGATATTATGTGTGATCGGTAAATTATTACTCCTAGGAATGATACAATAAAAGCTGTGGTTATGTTAAATAAGATTGATGTCATTTTAGTAGTTATGTATTTAAGCATAATCTAGTGAGTCGAAATCACTTGTTTTTAATTAAACTAGCTACTATATTCAGTTCACTCTAAGCCTTTTTGTAATCATTCATAGGTTAAGCCTAGTGATAAAATTAGGATCAGTGCAATGGAAATCCACACTGTTATGTTGAGTTTGATGGATTGAAAGGCTCATGGAAGGGGGAGTAGAAGGGCGATTTCTAGGTCGAATAGGAGAAAGGTAATAGCGATTAGGAAAAATTTTATAGAGAAAGGCAGACGTGTAATTTCTGTGGGATCAAAACCACATTCGTAGGGACTAGCTTTTTCTGTGTAGATATTTAGTTGAGGGATTCAAAATGCAATGGTAATGAGGATGGTGGTTAGCAGGTAGTTAATTGTGATAGATAGAATAATATTTATTATCTTCTTCCGTTGTTGATTCGGATCTTACTGATTGGAAGTCAGTGGTACTAGTTATACTAAGAAGATAAGATCCTCATCAGTAAATTGAGACATATAGGAATAATCACACTACATCCACGAAGTGTCAGTATCAGGCTGCAGCTTCAAATCCAAAGTGGTGTTTTGAGGTGAAGTGAAAGTAAAGTTGTCGTAGAAGGCAGGTTAGAAGAAATGTTGAGCCAATAATTACGTGTAGTCCGTGAAATCCTGTAGCGACGAAAAATGTTGAACCGTAGATTCCATCGGAGATAGTAAAAGGGGCTTCAAAGTATTCTGACACTTGTAGTAGTGTAAAGTAAGCTCCTAGGGCAATTGTAATTGTAAGAGCTTGAATTATTTGTTTGCGGTTGCCTTCTATTAAGCTATGGTGGGCTCAGGTAATTGAAACGCCGGAAGCTAGTAGGACTGATGTGTTTAGTAAAGGTACTTCTAGTGGATTAAGGGGGTTAATTCCTATAGGCGGTCAGTATCCTCCTAGTTCGGGAGTAGGGGCTAGGCTGGAGTGGTAGAAAGCTCAGAAGAAACCTGAGAAGAAGAAGACTTCTGAAATAATAAATAAGATTATTCCGTAGCGAAGACCTTTTTGAACAGTTGATGTGTGGTGGCCTTGATATGTTCCTTCTCGTACTACGTCACGTCATCATTGATATATAGTTAATATGTTAGTTAATATGCTTAAAGAGAGTAGTGTAGTGGAGTTAAAGTGAAATCATATAACAAGGCCTGAGGTGAGTAGAAGGGCTGATAGAGCTCCTGTAAGGGGTCAAGGGCTAGGATTAACTATATGATATGCATGTGTTTGATGGGTCATTAGGTATTATCGTGTAGGTAAAGGCTAACTAGTAATGTGAAAACGTATGCTTGGATTAGGGCTACAGCGAATTCTAGTACTGTTAGTAGTAGTAGGATGATGAATGTAGTGAGTGCAGCGGGGGTACTAATGGAGAGTAGGACGGAAGTTGCTCCTCCAATTAGGTGTATTAATAAATGACCGGCGGTAATGTTAGCGGTTAGACGGACCGCTAGGGCTATAGGTTGAATGAAAAGGCTGATTGTTTCAATAATTACTAGTATTGGGATGAGAGTTAATGGTGTGCCTTGGGGTAGAAAGTGAGCTAGAGATATTTTTGTTTTGTGACGAAAGCCTAGTAATACGGCCCCTGCTCAAAGGGGAATTGCTATTCCCAAGTTTATAGATAATTGAGTTGTAGGGGTGAAGGAATGGGGGAGAAGTCCTAGTAAGTTGGTTGTTCCGATAAATAGAATTAGTGTAATTAATACGAGTGACCAAGTTCGTCCTTTAATACTGTGAATCAATATTATTTGCTTTAGAATTAATTTGATTAGTCATTGTTGGATCGTAATAGTTCGGTTATTAATTAGTCGATTAGGACTAGGGAATAAAAGAGTTGGAAATATAATAATGAGTATTACAATGGGAATGCCTATTAGGCTAGGAGTTATGAAAGAGGCAAATAGGTTTTCGTTCATTTTTCTTCTCAGGGTGTGTTTTGTTTTGTTTGTTTTAGATAAGTTGACTGAGGATTAATAGGAAATTGGTGAGATAAGGTTTTTAATTGGAAAATAATAAATAATGTAAGAAATATAGAGATAATAACTATGAACCATGTGGATGTATCTAGTTGTGGCATTTCACTATGGAGAATTAAATTCTCAATCTTTAACTTAAAAGGTTAATGCTATTTAGCTTCATAGTGGCTTATAGTATTGAGGAGCATCAGTTTTCGAATGCTTTTAAAGTTACTATTTCAATGACAATAGGTATGAAACTATGGTTAGAACCGCAGATTTCTGAACATTGACCATAAAATAGACCAGGGCGAGATGATGTTAGAATTGTTTGATTTAGTCGTCCTGGAATAGCATCGGTTTTTAATCCTAATGATGGAATTGCTCATGAGTGTAATACGTCTTCTGATGAGATTAATATTCGTACTGGTATTTCTATTGGAAGTACTACTCGATTATCTACTTCAAGTAATCGAAGTTCGCCTGGATTTAGATCTATTGTAGGGGTTATATAAGAATCAAAGTTTAATTCTTCATAATCTGTATATTCGTAACTTCAGTATCATTGATGGCCTATGGTTTTTACTGTTAGTAAGGGATTGTTTACTTCATCTATTATATATAGGATTCGTAATGATGGTAGTGCAATTATAATTAAGATAATAGCGGGAAGGATTGTTCAAATGGTTTCTACTTCTTGGGCATCTATGGTGCTAGTATGTGTTAGTTTTGTTGTTAATATGAGGGAGATGAGATATAATACTAGGGTGCTAATTAGAAATACAATTATAAGTGTGTGATCGTGAAAGTGAAGTAGTTCTTCTATAATAGGGGATGTGGCGTCTTGAAATCCTAGTTCGTATGGGTAAGCCATAAAGATATACAGGAATTAAACCAGTAATTTAACTTTGACAAAGTTATGTAATAGTTTTACTAATATCTAAGTCCAGTAAAGAAAGTCATAGAGGTTATGAGGTTGGCTTGAAACTAATCTTTGGGGGTTCGATTCCTTCCTTTCTTGTTATTAGATTTTAATATATGTAGGTTCTTCAAATGTGTGATAAGGAGGAGGGCAGCCGTGAAGTCATTCTAGATTATTTGGGGTTAGTTCGGTTGTTATAACTTCTCGTTTAGAAGCAAATGCTTCTCAGACTATAAAGATTATTACTATTACTGCGGTTAAAGAGATGAATGAGCCTATTGAGGAAACTGTATTTCAGAATGTGTATGCGTCTGGGTAATCTGAGTATCGTCGAGGCATACCTGATAAACCTAAGAAATGTTGGGGGAAAAAGGTAATGTTTACTCCAGCAAATATAATGAAGAAATGAATTTTAGCTCAGGTTTGATTTAGGGTATAGCCTGAAAACAAGGGGAATCAGTGGACGAATCCTCCTATGATAGCGAATACAGCACCTATTGATAATACATAGTGAAAATGTGCAACGACATAATAGGTATCGTGTAGAACAATGTCTAAAGAAGAGTTAGCTAAGACAATGCCTGTTAGACCTCCTACAGTAAATAGAAAAATAAATCCCAGAGCTCATAATATAGCGGGGGATCATTTAATATTACCTCCATGCAATGTTGCTAATCAGCTAAATACTTTTACCCCAGTAGGGATAGCGATAATTATTGTAGCGGATGTGAAGTATGCTCGTGTATCAACGTCTATGCCTACTGTAAACATGTGATGTGCTCATACAATAAACCCTAAAAATCCAATTGATATTATTGCCCATACTATTCCTATATAACCAAAAGGTTCTTTTTTCCCCGAGTAATACGTTACGATGTGGGAAATTATTCCGAAACCAGGAAGAATTAGGATATAAACTTCAGGGTGACCAAAGAATCAAAATAAGTGTTGATAAAGAATAGGATCTCCTCCGCCGGCTGGATCGAAGAAAGTTGTGTTTAAGTTGCGGTCTGTTAATAGTATTGTAATTCCAGCAGCTAGAACTGGTAATGAAAGAAGAAGAAGTACGGCTGTAATTAAAACTGATCAGACAAAGAGAGGTGTTTGGTATTGTGTTAGGGCTGGTGGTTTTATATTAATGATAGTTGTAATGAAGTTAATAGCCCCTAAAATTGAGGATACTCCTGCTAAATGAAGTGAGAAAATTGTTAAATCAACGGAGGCTCCTGCATGGGCTAAGTTTCCGGCTAATGGGGGATAAACTGTTCAACCTGTCCCAGCTCCGGCTTCTACTATAGATGAAGCAAGAAGAAGTAGGAATGACGGAGGTAGAAGTCAGAAGCTTATATTATTTATTCGTGGAAATGCTATATCAGGGGCTCCAATTATTAAGGGAATTAATCAATTTCCGAACCCTCCAATTATAATTGGTATTACTATAAAGAAGATTATAACAAATGCATGAGCGGTTACAATTACATTATAAATTTGATCATCCCCTAATAGTGCACCTGGTTGCCCTAGTTCTGCACGAATTAGTAGACTTAGGGCAGTTCCTACTATTCCAGCTCAGGCACCAAATAAAAGATATAAGGTACCAATATCTTTATGGTTAGTGGAGAATAGTCATCGATTAATGAACATAGGTAGGATGGCTGAACAATAAGCATTAGACTGTAAATCTAAAGATAAAGGTTTATATTCCTTTTCTTACCATTAAGCCTTGAGGTGATTATTCATATTGAATTGCAAATTCAAAGGAGCAGCTTCAAACCTGCCGGGGCTTCTCCCGCCCTCCTTTTTCTTTTTAGGGCGGGAGAAGTAGGTTGAAGCCAGTTGTTTAGGGTGTTTAGCTGTTAACTAATTTTTCGTGGGTTAGTATCCCACCAATCTAGAAGGGTTTAGCTTAATTAAAGTGTTTGTTTTGCATACAAATGATGTAGGTTTATGATCTTGCAATCCTTAACAGGAAATAAATATTAGTTTATTTGCTTAGAGCTTTGAAGGCTCTTGGTCTATTTAACCTAATTTCCTTAGTTTAGGGTAAGTAATAGAGGTATTAGGGGAAGAGTTATGGTAGATAATATGGTTAAAGGGGCTAAGATTATTATTGTTTTTTTATTATGAAAATATCATTTTGTTTTTGTGTTGTTTGTAGTTGGAAAGAGGGTTAGTGTAGTTGAGTAAGTTAGTCGGATGTAGAAGTAGAGACTTAGTAGAGCTATTATTGTTATGAGTACAGGGATTATAATGCTATTATTTTTTACTAATTCTTGAATAATAATTCACTTTGGAGCAAATCCTGTTAGGGGCGGGAGGCCTCCTAATGATAGTAGGTTTGTTAAGATAATAATAATAGTGGGGGGAGCTGTACTTCATACGTGGGATAGTGATAGTGTAGTGAGGTTATTGTTTGTATAAAGGGCTGTAAATACTGAAATGGTTAGGATAATATATAATATTAGGTTAAATAGAGAGATTGAGGGCATGAAGTTTATTACTACTAATATTCACCCTATATGGGCAATTGAAGAGTATGCTAGGATTTTTCGTAGTTGTGTTTGATTTAGGCCTCCCCATCCCCCTAGCAATGTTGAAAGTAATGCTGAGCTAATTATTAGTGGTTGGTTGATGTTTGGGGAAATTTGTATTAGGATTGATAGAGGTGCAATTTTTTGTCATGTTAATAAAATTATTCCTGATACCAGGGATGTTCCTTGTGTAACTTCTGTTACTCAGAAGTGGAATGGAGCTAAACCTAGTTTTATAATTAGGGATAATGTTAAAGCTAATGAGATGGTTGGGTTGTTAGAGTGGATAATAGACCATTGTCCTGAATATATTATTGTTGTGATAATTGATATAAGTAGAATTATTGATGCGGTTGCTTGTGTAAGGAAATATTTTGTTGCAGCTTCTGTTGATCGAGGATTAGTTTTGTTTATGAGGATCGGAATAATAGATAGTATGCTTAATTCTAGTCCAATTCATATTAATAGTCAGTGAGAGCTGATTAGGGTGATTAGTGTTCCTATAATGAGGGTGGTATAGATAATTATTGTTGTTATGATGTTAATTAGTACGGGAAGGGGTTAGACCAACATTTTCGGGGTATGGGCCCGATAGCTTGATTAGCTGACCTTACTAATAGAATATAGTGTATGGGTAGCACAGAGAATTTTGAGTTCTTTAGATTAGGTTCAACTCCTGTTATTCTAGAAATAAGAGGGCTTAAACCTCTATGTTTTACTCTATCAAAGTAATTCTTTTTCAGACATATTTCTAGATTGATTGAGGTGGAATGCTAGATAAGAAGATTGGTATGGAGATGTGTCATATACAGAGTGCTAGTGTAAGTGGAAGAAAATTTTTTCATAGAAGATGTATGAGTTGGTCATAACGGAATCGTGGATAGGAAGCCCGAACTCATAGAAATAGGGAGGTCAACATAAGTGTTTTAATTGTAAAATTTATTGTGTGAAGTTCTGGGTGTGTGGTTGTTATTATGGAATTAAGGAAAATAATAGTGGTTAGGGCATTTATTAATAGAATGTTTATATATTCTGCTATAAAGAATAGGGCGAAGGGTCCTGCGGCATATTCTACGTTGAATCCTGAGACAAGTTCTGATTCACCTTCTGTTAGATCGAATGGTGCTCGATTTGTTTCTGCTAGGGTGGATACAAATCATATTATGGCTAGAGGTCAGGTAGGAAGGATTAATCAGATATTTTTTTGGGTAATTATTAGGGTTGATAGTGTAAATGTTCCGTTAAGTAATAGAACAGATAGAAGGATGATGGCGAGGGTGACTTCATAAGAGATAGTTTGTGCTACGGCTCGTAGGGCTCCGAATAGTGCGTACTTAGAATTTGATGCCCATCCGGATCATAAAATAGAGTATACTGCTAGGCTAGATGTAGCTAGAATAAATAGGGCACCTAGATTTATATTGATTAGGGGATATGGTATGGGAATAGGGATTCATATTGATATAGCAAGGGTTAAAGCTAAAGATGGTGCGATGATAAATAGTGGTATTGATGATGTAGAAGGGTGAAGGGGTTCTTTGATGAATAGTTTTAAAGCGTCAGCTATTGGTTGTAGTACTCCATGTGGACCTACTATGTTTGGGCCTTTTCGTAGTTGTATATATCCTAAGATTTTACGTTCTGTTAAGGTTAGAAATGCTATAGCTAGGATAATAGGGATAACTATTAAGACAAAGTTAATTAAATACATTTATGTTAAGGAGAGGAATTGAACCTCTGATAGTAAAGTTTTAAGTTTTATGCAATTACCGGGCTCTGCCACCTTAACAAACCCTTATCTCGGGTTAGGTTATTAGTGGTTAAGGAATTAATATAATATCATTCCTTTACCACTAAGGCGTAGATGACCCATAGGCCTTATTTCTCTTGTCCTTTCGTACTGGGAGAAATATTTAATAGATAGAAACCGACCTGGATTACTCCGGTCTGAACTCAGATCACGTAGGACTTTAATCGTTGAACAAACGAACCTTTAATAGCGGTTGCACCATTTGGGTGTCCTGATCCAACATCGAGGTCGTAAACCCTATTGTCGATATGAACTCTAGAATAGGATTGCGCTGTTATCCCTAGGGTAACTTGGTTCGTTGATCAGAATTCTCTGGGTCAATTTATGATAATATCTTTGACCTGTAGGTCTAGGTTAATATCATTCGGAGGTTTGGTTTTACTCCGAGGTCACCCCAACCAAAATAGTTAATTCATAATTCTTTTTTTATTTCTTATTGATTTATTATAGTAGAAAATGAATTATTTAATTTAAGCTCCATAGGGTCTTCTCGTCTTATTTTTTAATCTCCGCCTCTTCACGGAGAGGTCAATTTCATTGACTATAAGAAAGAGACAGTCAAACCCTCGTTTAGCCCTTCATACTAGTCCTTATTTAAAGAACAAGTGATTATGCTACCTTTGCACGGTCAGGATACCGCGGCCGTTTAACGTTAAATTGTCACTGGGCAGGCAGTGCCTCTAATACTTGTAATGCTAGAGGTGATGTTTTTGGTAAACAGGCGGGGTTCGTGTTTGCCGAGTTCCTTTTACTTGTTTTAGTCTTTCCTTATTGCACTCCTGGGTTGGGTCAACAATTTTTTTAATATATAACTTGTTAAGTGTATTTATTATATAATTGTTAATTGGTTAAGTTGTTTAACTTATACTTGTGCAAGGAGAAATAGTTCTAATTACTAATATTAACATTGTCTCTTCTATATTTTTATAGATTAATCCAATTGTTTTTACAGGGGTTTATTATATGTTTTAGGAATATTATTGATTGTTTTGTTGAGCTTGAACGCTTTCTTAATTGTTGGCTGCTTTTAGGCCTACTATGGTGAATATATTTTTTACCCTCTGTTGAAGGATGTATCCTTATTTAAGGAGCTGTCCCTCCTTAATTTAACATTTAAGCTTTCATTTAAAGTTTTATAGTTTTAGGAAAGTCTTAAAGTTGAACTAAAATTCTCATTTGGATAACCAGCTATCTCCAAGCTCGATTGGCTTTTCACCTCTACTTTTAAATCTTCTCACTATTTTGCCACATAGACGAGTTTGCTCAATATTTTAGCTGTTTAAAAGTAGCTCGTTTGGTTTCGGGGGCTTTGACTTTAGTTCTTTTTGTCAAAGTTTATCTAGTTAACTCATTATGCAAAAGGTACTAGATTTAATCTATGCTGTTTTTTACTTTTATTATTCTTTCATCTTTCCCTTACGGTACTATTTCTATAGCGCTAACATAAATTTCTATCTCCTATACTTTTTGTTTTAAATGTTTTATTTTATTATTTTATTATATTTAGGTTTTACAAAGGTCAGGCTAGATTTAGTTCAAAGTAATCAGTTTATTTGAGATCTTCCGGGTGTAGGCCGGGTGCTTTTGGTTAAGCTATACTTTGTTTCTCCAAGCACACTTTCCAGTATGCTTACCTTGTTACGACTTATCTCCTCTTGTATTTAAAATTTTTGTAAATTTGAGTATATATTTGAGGAGGGTGACGGGCGGTGTGTGCGTGCTTTATGGCCTAGTTCAATTAAGCTCTCTGTTCTTAATTTACTACTAAATCCTCCTTAAATCTTTAATTTTCATAAAGATTACTGTTAATATATGTTCTTGTGAAAGAAAATGTAGCCCATTTCTTTCCACTTCATTGGTTACACCTTGACCTAACGTTTTTATGATGATAATTGTGCTTACTTTAATGCCTTGTGAGGGTTTGCTGAAGATGGCGGTATATAAACTGAATTAGCGAGAAGTGGTGAGGTTTATCGGGGTTTATCGATTATAGAACAGGCTCCTCTAGATGGGTTTAAAGCACCGCCAAGTCCTTTGAGTTTTAAGCTGTTGCTAGTAGTTCTCTGGCGAATATTTTTGTTGTTAAATATTTGTGTTTATGACTGAGCATAGTGGGGTATCTAATCCCAGTTTGGGTCTCAGCTTTGGTGTCTTTATGTTTGTTAAGATTACTTTCGTTAATGAGTTTATTTTTACCTGATGTTTTTTACGACTTAGGTAAAATTTAATCTTATTTTGTTTGATTTTAAACACTCTTTACGCCGAGGTTTATTAATTAGGGTTAATCGTATGACCGCGGTGGCTGGCACGAGATTTACCAACCCTTAAAATAAGTGTAGCATAACTTAGTCAAACTTTCGTTTATAGCTTAATTTTGATTACTGCTGTATCCCGTGGGGGTGTGGCAAAGCAAGGTGTTATGAGCTACCGTGGGTGTGCTTGATACCTGCTCCCTTAGATCTGTAAGATTTGTGGGGCATTCTCACAGGAGTGATGACTCTTGCATGTATAAATTTGCTTATAATTAATAAAAAAGCTAGGACCAAACTTTTGTGTTTATGGAGTAAATTACTCATCTAGGCATTTTCAGTGCCTTGCTTTATTGTAAGCTACATTAAC